GTGCCCGGAAATAATATTCCAAAGCCTTTGTATGCTCTCCATTGCTTGTGTGTATAAGGCCTATGTTATAGAGTATATAACTTCGATCATAGGGATCAATTTCTAGTCGCGTAGCTTCATAATAATTCTGCAAAGCTTCCGCATAATTTCCTTCGGATTGAGCCAACATCCGTTACGGTCGTTCATTCTATTCAAAAAATCTCCGTTCCAAAACCGTACATGAGGTTTTCATCTCATACGGCTCCTCCCTTCTGTACATAGTACTAAGCGAAATAATCTATAGAATAAAAATAGAATTAGTCCCATCTCATTATGGACCGAAAGGGGCTGGTATTTTTCCAAGAAATCTCTAGCCAACCTTCCCGCAAGAGGTTTTTCTTAACACCAATGAATTCTATTAATGCTAGAGGAAAACGATAGCTCCAAGAATTTCTTTGTTCTCAACGCCTCCTATTTAGAGGAATTAGCCACTTCAACGATCTTTGATGGTTATAGGGGTATCCAAAGTACAAACCTGATGGTTGTTTGTTATCCCAAACATTCTTCCCAGCCCTGATACCGATCAGGAAAGGGTTAATTTCTAACAAAGTTTTTCTCTTGTTGATTCCTATTTCTAGGTGTAGTGCTTTTCTCCCCTATGCTGCCTATTGGTACTAGTAGAGTAGGATTGGCCTGTAATACAGAACCTATCCTGTAGGTGTAACCTTTCGCTCAATACTCAAATCTACAATTGAAGCATCTGAGGCCGCATCAATCGAGGATACACGACAGAAGGAATTGTTAGTTCACCTCACCTTCTCCAAGCGTGGGTTTCCTTTACTAATTTTGTTCTCTCTATGCGAACCCCCTCTCTTTCTCGTAAGACTGGGGTGTAGGTAGGGCTAAAAAAAAAAAAAGAGTCAAATCGCACCATCTCTATAATAAGTAAATGCCCTTTTTTCCCCTGAGGTTGTCGGAATTATTCGCAATAAAATATTGGCTACAATTGAGGAGGTCTTATCAATGAAATTTCCATTTATACGGGATCTAGGCATAATTCCCAACCCATTCTATATAGAATTGTTTTCATTCCTTCACAAAATACCATAAAAACAAACACATTCGATTCTTATAAATCGATCGATCCATATATATGCTATAAATGGATAAGAGAGGTATGGATTTTCCGCTCAGCTCAAATTGTGTCCTTTTCCTTCTGTTTGGACAAGAAGAGATATGAAATATTTGACTAAGATTGGATTTCATTCCACTTTTCTATTTCTCAACAATAACTTCTCTCATCAGCTATTTCGCGTTTTCAAAGTCATTAATTGTCTCATACCCTTTTTTAGATTCCGATTGTATGGCGTAGCGTACCTTATGCAAACAGAATTTTAGGGTTCCTTTATTTTATTATGGAATAAGAAGAATTCTTCCATTCTCTTTTTCTTTGGTTTTGGGAAAACCCAAACTAAAACTTTTCGAGGGAGCGGAATTCCTAGTAAAAAAATCCTGGATCCTTCCACTTAGATGAAAAGGAATTTTTCCAATAGAACCAAGGAACCCCCGAGCGGTTGTGGTTGTACCTGTACTGCAGGAATAGGAAAACTCGCTATTCACTCAGTTTATTTTCCATAATAAGATTATGTAGGAGAGATGGCCGAGCGGTTCAAGGCGTAGCATTGGAACTGCTATGTAGACTTTTGTTTACCGAGGGTTCGAATCCCTCTCTTTCCGTTTCTCTTAATTCATCAACGTTAACGATCACAATGTATCAAATCAAATAACAGTTTATTCCAGCAATAATACCTTTATTTAATAGAAATTCTCTATAGTCTTTATTTAATAGAAATTCTCTATAGTAAATTACTGTGGTATGTAAAATACACATAGAGGAAAGAACAAAAAAAAAAAGGATCCTAGGGTTAATCCATTTCTGCTAGTTGAATGGAAAATACCAATTAAGGGCCTTAGGTCGATTTAGTTCGGGGAAAGGGGAAGAAGAAGAAAATTCTATGAACCTTTCCTTTTTTCATTAAGTTCAAGTCTTACGAGAGTAATATTCTACAACTAACAACTCATTTATTTTGAGACCGACCCACTTCCTATCTAGGATTTTTTTAACTAGTCCTTTATATTGCAATGTGTCAATCGTCAAATGCTTTGGCAATTTCCCCGGGTCGGATGAAGCAATAGAATTTTGAACCAGACATTTTGATCTTTGGTTATCCTTCGTAGTAATAATATCTCGGGGTTTGCAACGAAAACTTGGTATATCGACTATACGACGATTAACTAAAATATGTCTATGGTTAACTAATTGCCGGGCCTCAGGAATGGTTGAAGCCATACCCAATCGAAAAAGGATATTATCCAAACGCATTTCAAGTAATTGTAGTAAAACCTGACCTGTTGACCTTTTTGCTTTTCCAGCGATATGTACATATCTAAGTAATTGTCGTTCTGTCAGACCATAATGAAAACGCAATTTCTGTTTTTCTTGAAGACGAATACGATATTGCTCTTTTTTCCCAGAATGGAATTTCTTTTTCAGATTACTTCCGGATTTAGGTGTTTTTCTAGTGAGTCCTGGTAAAGCTCCCAGACGGCGTATTTTTTTAAAACGAGGTCCTCGATAACGGGACATGAAGACTCCTTTTTTATTTTATTGAAATTTCATTTTACACAATGAATTTCATTGTATTTACATTAAAGAATACAGCGAAATTAAAACTGAATTAAACTAAAGGATAAACAGAGTAAAATCTACTAAAGTACCACAAAAAATGGAATTTCATCAACATCTGGATTTTTTGTATATATATTATTTATTTTATTGTTTTGTATCTAGCAAAATTGTAAGGTAGAACCACAGAATAGATCCTGGATTCTCCATTTAATTCGGAGAAAAAGAGAGATTCTTGTTCATGGAACATCGATATAGAAAAAAGCCGACTATCGGATTTGAACCGATGACCCTCGCATTACAAATGCGATGCTCTAACCTCTGAGCTAAGTGGGCTTACATAACAGAAATAGTGTAACAAATAGAAATATGTATAGTATAGGAAATCTGTAAAATGTCAGATCTTAATTATTAATCTTAGCTATTAACTAGTTCGAAATTTGAAGTTCTACTTAGAAAAAAATACTAGAACTTCATAAAAATCAAGTTAGCTTGATATGCTTAACTAGAGGATATCCTTAAATAGGATTATAGCATTTATTGAACTTTCTTTTTATTTCTCTAATTCGCAAATTGATTTTTCTAATAGAATAAAATCTATTCCAATTTCTATATTGAATTTTATTTCAGATATTTTCAATTTGATATGGCTCGGACAAGTAATCTAATACATAGAAAAGAATAATATATATGAAAGATATAATAAAGAGAAAATGCGAATTTCTTGGCATTTTCATTCGATCATTATAGACATTTTTTGAGATATTTTGTTTTTTTTGTTATTTCTTAATAATTTAATGATTAATATTTCACTAAGGAGAACATAGAATCATAGCAAATTAAATTGCTAATTCTGATTAGAAAAAAAAAAATGAATATCAAGCGTTAGAGTATGATTTTGAATACTCTAAAAAAGAAGGGTGGGGGAGAGAAAAACTTTGGGATATATTGATTCGGATTGAATTGCAAATAAATCAACGATAGAATCAATTCAATTCTGAATTGCAACAAGCAGGGTCTCTCAAATAGAGACGAACTGCTAGACTACGTCGAGTAATGAATTCAACGATTCCAAAAAAAAACTAAGAGATGGATGAAATTACACAAGGAATCTAGGTCTCAATCAAAGAAAAGGAAAATGGGGATATGGCGAAATCGGTAGACGCTACGGACTTGATTGTATTGAGCCTTGGTATGGAAACCTGCTAAGTGGTAACTTCCAAATTCAGAGAAACCCTGGAATTAAAAAAGGGCAATCCTGAGCCAAATCCGTGTTTTGAGAAAACAAGTGGTTCTCGAACTAGAATCCAAAGGAAAAGGATAGGTGCAGAGACTCAATGGAAGCTGTTCTAACGAATCGAGTTGATTACGTTGTGTTGGTAGTGGAACTCCCTCTAAATTAGAGAAAGTAAGGGGTTTATACATCTAATACACACATATGGATACTGACATAGCAAACGATTAATCACAGAACCCATATCATAATATAGGTTCTTTATTCTTTTTTAGAATGAAATTAGGAATGATTATGAAATAGAAAATTCAGAATTTTTTTTAGAATTATTGTGAATCCATCCCAATCGAATATTGAGTAATCAAATCCTTCAATTCATAGTTTTCGAGATCTTTTAAAAAGTGGATTAATCGGACGAGGATAAAGAGAGAGTCCCATTCTACATGTCAATACTGACAACAATGAAATTTCTAGTAAAAGGAAAATCCGTCGACTTTATAAGTCGTGAGGGTTCAAGTCCCTCTATCCCCAAACCCTCTTTTATTCCCTAACTCTAACTATACTATAGTATTTATCCTCTTTTTTTCTTTTTATCAATCGGTTTAAGATTCATTAACTTTCTCATTCTACTCTTTCACAAAGGAGTGCGAAGAGAACTCAATGGATCTTATGCTATTCATTGAATAGATTTCTTTTTTATTATAGTATAGGCAAGGAACTTCGATTATTAACTCTATTTTTAAGTATTATTAAGTAAGCCATGCACAATGCATAGGACTACCCCCCCCCATTTCCAAATTTGGAATTTGGAATACTTTATTGATTTTTTAGTCCCTTTAATTGACATAGATACAAATACTCTACTAGGATGATGCACAAGAAAAGGTCAGGATAGCTCAGTTGGTAGAGCAGAGGACTGAAAATCCTCGTGTCACCAGTTCAAATCTGGTTCCTGGCACAGAAAAAAAAGGATCTACCGAATAGGTATTGATACAAATACCTCGAGATAGGTTGGAATACATATTCGTTAATAATATAGATAGAGTATGATTTATTCATCTAAGTAGATAAATCTCTAAAAAGAGGCACTTCTTTTTCTTT